TGACTAGAAGTGATACTGATAATAATGATCCACCTAAAAGGGCCGCATAGCTTAATATCATCATACTTACGTGCATTATTAACCACTCAGATTGAAGGGCGGGTACTAATATTCTAGATTCGTGTATTTGAGTTAAAAGACCTGACGTAGCAAAGCCCTGGGTAAAAATAGCACTTGGCCCAATTATTGTGCTTAGAATATTTTTATTTTTTTTGAAATATGGAATTATATGAATAAGAGAAAAACTCCATGAAAGGAATATTAATGATTCATATAAATCACTTAGTGGAAAATGTCCCGAATAAATCCAACGAGTAACTAATAATCCTGTTATACAGAAAAAAGTAATTATCATGCCCTTTTCGGATGAATGATATAGTTTTACGATTTCATCAACTAAAAAGGTTATCAAATAAATTGTAATTCTAATTGAAACGATCGAAAAAGAAATATGAGTTAATATATGCTCTAAGGTTGAAAATATCATAAAATTCAAATGAAAAAGGACTCCCTTAATTATAAACTCGAAATCGGGAATTGAATTCATTATTCATTATAGGATCTATTTACTTTTTTTAGGAGATGACATGCCGCCACTCGGACTCGAACCGAGATGCTCTAGCACTGCTTCCTAAGAGCAGCGTGTCTACCGATTTCACCATAGCGGCTTGTCTTGAACTCATAATAGCCTATGAATAAACAATCGTCTAGATTTAAGATGCAATATTTTTTAGGAATGATTCAAATTGCTGAATAAAAATTCGTTCAAATAGGTATTTGAAGGTTCATTATTTTAGTTTAAGGCTTTAGTTTTCTTGTGTATTTTATACTCGCCTCAACTTGAACTCTTGTTAGTCCGACTATAACTTAAGAGACAGAACCCCCCAAAAAACATTGTTTTTTTGTAATGAACTCTTTTTTTTTCCAAAATCGAAACAAAAAAAATCAATTTGATCACGCAACAAAAAAACAACTGATTTTGACTCATTCAAAATGATATTTTCACTAAGTGGTTTTGAGTGGATTGATGGCCAGATATATATGGGTCTGGATAGGAATTCATAGAAAATAGAAAAGTAAAAGTAAGAAAGTTGGACAAAAAGGTTTCGAATTTGAATCAATTAGTTTCAGTGATTTTAGTCACGAAAGATTTTCTATACGCCTTTCTAAGTGTATCTATAGAAAAAACCTGACATTATTGGAACAAATGGGTTGATGGGAACTCCTTGTCTTGCAAATGAGAAAATATACTAAAAAAGTAGATTTCGTATCTTGTATTTTTTTGTTCAATTCTTATAAGGTAAACAGAAGAATTCTTATTCTACATATTACTTATTCTATATATTATAAGAGGGGAACGAATTCCATTCCCTGTTGAATTAATCAATAGGAAATGGAAATAGGGATTTTGATTTTTTGAAATGAATTGAGTCAATTTTTGAGCCAGCCCAATTTAGATTATTCTAACGTGTTATGTTTTATTTCTTATTTTATTTGTTTGTCGTACAAAGAAACTTTTTGAATTCCCGGTAGAAAGAGATTTTCCTAAGGAAAACGCTTTTAGCGCTGCCCAATACCCCTTTCTTTTCCAAAAATTTTTACGAATACGCTTTTTTGATGCAGAAGTACGTTTTTTTGGAACTGCCATTTAAATAAAAATTAAGAGATTTCTCAGTGCTATAGTTGGATGTGAAAGACATCTATTGTTAAAAAAAAAACGCCGCTTTACTAATTCATTATCTATTTCTTTTCTAGAAAATATTTGTTAAAAAACAAAAAGAATAAATAAGATGAGTGAAAGATATCGGAAAATAATCTAAAATATTCCTAAAAATAGGAAAAAGAAGCATATTCTTTTTTTTTTTTTTAGTAACGTGGAAAACTCGGGAAAAAGATCACTAATTTGACTTGAATTTTCAAATTCGAAGTAGACTAGAAATTCATTTCGTTCTTTCATATGATTTGACCAGTTGTAACTTCTTGATTTGAATAATTGAAGTATTTAACAGAAATTCAATAATTCAAAAAAAATCAGAAAAAATTCTATTTTAGTTAGGGCATATCTTCATTTTTTTTTTTTGACTCCTTTCAAAAGAGGTAAGATCGGGTGAATCCGAAACAATAACAATTAATTAAGAATTAAACAAATTTTTTTTATGGAACAAACATATCAATATGCATGGATCATACCTTTCGTTCCACTTCCAGTTACTATGTTAATAGGAGTGGGACTTCTGCTTTTTCCGACAGCAACAAAAAATCTTCGTCGTATGTGGGCTTTTCCAAGTATTTTATTGTTAAGTATAGTCATGATTTTTGCAACTAATCTATCTATTCAACAAATAAATAGCAGTTCTATCTATCAATATGTATGGTCTTGGACCCTTGATAATGATTTTTCTTTAGAATTCGGATACTTGATTGATGGACTTACTTCTATTATGTCAATGTTAATCACTACTGTTGGAATTTTGGTTCTTATTTATAGTGATAATTATAT